CAGAAATAGATAAACAGAAAATATAAGAACTAAGCGCACATAATTCAGCAATTGCTGTTTGTTCTCCTAATTGATTGCAATTAAACTCGGCTCAATCCTTTTTTTTAGGAAAGGGATTGGGCCGAATAAAGAATAAGTATCCTATACTATCTATTTGTATAGATCTTTCATATGTACAGATCTTACCTATATGAACAAAATCTAAATACAAGATTAACTATGAAATTGAAGAATAAAAAATGCAAGAGTTCTTTTCTTTATTGTTGGATCCTTAATTATGGACCTTAAGGTTGGTGTAGATCGTTTTTTATCCCGCAGTTTCGGGCCGTAGATCAAGCCAAGGGGAACTCCTCCTACTCACACCCTTTATATTGTCTGTTTCATTTCATGTTGCAATAGAAATTTCTTATTTGATTATACGATACTAGATTCTACGAGAATAAATTCTTCATTTATTTATTATTTCATTTATTTATTATTTCATAGTATAGGAAGAAACAGCTATTTATCTTTTCGATGATAATTTTTTTTGTACATGATATGAGAGAAAATTTTCTCTTTATATTTAAAATTGACCAAAAGATTCTATCATAATATATATTTATATAAGTGATACCTCGGATTTCCCCAAACGATAATTATTTATTTCAATACTCACTCGTTGTTAGTTAACAATTCTAATGATTAGATTATATGCTTAATTCTAATAGGAAATAAAATATTAAAATGATTATTCATTGAATGACTATTCATCTATTCTATTTTCATTAAATAGAAGGAGGAGCAGGAAAACTCTATGAAAAAATGGTGGTTAAATTCGCTGTTGTTTAGGAGGAAGTTAAAACATAAGTGTGAGCTAACTAAATCAATGCCGTTTCTTCAAATGGGTATTATTCCTGGTGCTTGGCATCCCGGTGGAAGTGAAGAAAAAGATACGGAAAAAAACATTTCAAGGTGGAGTGATAGTAATAGGTATAGTTTCAATGATATTGATATAAGGAATATTTGGAGTTTGATCTCTGACAACACTTTTTTGGTTAGGGACAGCAATGGTGATAGTTATTCTGTATATTTTGACATTGAAAATCATATTTTTGAGATTTACAATAATAGCTTTTTTCTGAGCGAATTCAAAACTTTTTTTTACAGTTATTTGAATAGTAGGTCTAAGAGTAACAATCACGACTATTATCATTACATGTATGATACTAAATCTGGTTGGAGTAATCACATTAATAGTTGTATTGATAGTTATCTTCGTTTTGAAATCAGTATTCATAGTTACATTTTAGGTGATACCGAAAATTACAGTAACAGTTACATTTCTAGTTTCATTTGTAGTGAAGGCGTAAGCAATAGTGAAAATAGAAATTCTAGTATACGAACTGATGATAACAGCCGCGATTTCAATATAAGAGGGAGATCTAATGATTTTGATATAAATAAAAAATACAAAAATTTATGGGTTCAGTGCGAAAATTGTTATGGCTTAAATTATAAAAAATTTTTTAGATCAAAAATGAATATTTGTGAGCAGTGTGGATATCATTTGAAAATGAGCAGTTCAGATCGAATCGAACTTTTGATTGACCCGGGCACTTGGGATCCTATGGACGAAGATATGGTCTCCACGGACCCCATTGAATTTCATTCAGAGGAGGAACCTTATAAAGATCGTATTGATTCTTATCAACAAAGAACAGGTTTAACTGAAGCTGTTCAAACAGGCATAGGTCAATTAAATGGTATTCCCATAGCAATTGGGGTTATGGATTTTCAGTTTTTGGGGGGTAGTATGGGATCTGTAGTAGGCGAGAAAATCACTCGTTTGATCGAATATGCTACTAATCGATCTCTACCTGTTATTATTGTGTGTGCTTCCGGAGGAGCACGTATGCAAGAAGGAAGTTTGAGCTTGATGCAAATGGCTAAAATATCTTCTGCTTCATATAATTATCAATCAAATAAAAAGTTATTCTATGTATCAATCCTTACATCCCCTACAACTGGTGGAGTAACGGCCAGTTTTGGTATGTTGGGAGATGTCATTATTGCTGAACCTAACGCGTACATTGCTTTCGCAGGTAAAAGAGTAATTGAACAAACATTGAATAAAACAGTACCCGACGGTTCACAAGCAGCTGAGTATTTATTCCATAAGGGCTTATTCGACCCAATCATACCGCGTAATCTTTTAAAAGGCGTTCTGAGTGAGTTATTTCAGTTACACGGTTTTTTTCCTTTGAAAAATAGATATATATAATATAGAAATAAAACAAAAATATTAAAATCTAGAAAAAATAGAAGCGATTTCTATGCCTTGCCTACCAAGAACTTCCATTTTTTATTAGAAATCTAATCCCTTTTTGTTGGGTTGAATTTGTTTAGTTAGAGTCGCGAACTTATAATAAACTCTTTATCTTAAAAAAAAAAAACTCTTTATTTTATTAGTAAGATAGAAGGAGTATTAAGGACGGGAGAATTCATAAAATTTCTTAAACTTAAAATGGATTTTCATACATATTCGTGTAGAAAGATGAATAGGTACACTAAATTTTCATTTAGTTCTCATTCCTTGCACTTATTAAGTACTTAATATTATTTATCTTAATATATAATAATTATAATATAATAGATATACTTATGATATCTTTATATTTATAATAGATACAAATATTAAATTGAGGTACCCGTTCTATGACAGATCTTTACTTACCTTCTTTTTTTGTCCCTTTAGTAGGCCTAGTATTTCCGGCGATTGCAATGGCTTCTTTATTTCTTCATGTACAAAAAAATAAGATTGTCTAGACCTGATGGGGCCAACCAGATATTTTTTTTGGTACAGATATTTGTTTAGTGTAATGCGGTATGATATGCGCCCTTTTTCGAATACAAATGAAAGAACTCTTATGCATGCGGATACATGATATCCGTATAAATCCATGTATATACGGGCGATCGGCGAATATTTTTATAATAGAAAGTCAATGTATCTAACCAATTATTCCTAAGGGTTCATATCAGAATAGTTTTAGTTGATGAAAGTTATTTTGGCATCAAGAAAAGTAAATTTTTTTTTCTGAATTCCAATCGAATGCAATCGGATCTAGTATAGTATGAACTGGCGATCAGAGCATATATGGATAGAACTTATAACAGGGTCTCGAAAAGCAAGTAATTTTTTCTGGGCCTTTATTCTTTTTTTAGGTTCACTAGGATTCTTAGTGGTTGGAATTTCTAGTTATCTTGGTAGGAATCTGATACCTGGATTTCCTTCTCAACAAATTATTTTTTTTCCACAAGGGATCGTGATGTCGTTCTATGGGATCGCGGGTTTATTCATTAGTTCCTATTTGTGGTGCACAATATCATGGAATGTAGGTAGTGGTTATGATCGATTCGATAGAAAAGAAGGAATAATGTGTATTTTTCGTTGGGGATTCCCCGGAATAAATCGTCGCATTTTCCTTCGCTTCCTTATGAAAGATATCCAATCAATCAGAATGGAGATTAAAGAGGGTCTTTTTCCTCGTCGTATTCTTTATATGGAAATCAGAGGCCAAGGAACCATCCCCTTGACTCGTACTGATGAGAATTTGACTCCACGAGAAATTGAACAAAAAGCTGCCGAATTGGCCTATTTCCTGCGCGTACCAATTGAAGTTTTTTGAATTTTTATCAAAAGGAACAAATTCGTTCGGATTTATCCAATTGAGATATTCGGAAATCCCATTTACTTATAATTTACTTATTCGATTATAAATTTACTTATTCGATTATAAATTTACTTATTCTATTATAAATATATATATTTCATTCGAAACGGGATCCTTAATTCTATTTCTATATTCTTTTTTCTAGATTTAAGGACTACATTTTTACAAAAAATTGGGAATAGGTCCATAGGTTCGATACCTTGTTATAGAACTCGTGCTTTAGAGAAGTATAAGATCAGATAAAGTTGACAAATGAAGCAGTTCATTAACAATTCATAGAAAAAAATGAAAAAAAAGAAAGCATTGGCTTCCCTCGCGTATCTTGCATCTATAATATTTTTGCCCTGGTGGATCTCTCTCTCATTTCAAAAAAGTCTGGAACCTTGGATTATTCATTGGTGGAATACTAGGCAATCCGAAAATTTTTTGAATTATATTCAAGAGAAAAATGTTTTAGAAAAATTCCTAGAATTAGAAGAACTATTCTTGTTGGATGAAATGATAAAAGAATACCCAGAGACGCATATAAAAAAGCTTCGTATAGGAATACACAAAGAAACGATACAATTGGTCAAAACACATAATGAATATCATCTCCATATCATTTTGCATTTGTCGACAAATATAATCTGTTTTACTATTCTAAGTGGTTATTTTATTCTGGGTAATGAAGAACTTGTTATTCTGAATTCTTGGATTCAGGAATTCTTCTATAACTTAAGTGACACAATAAAAGCTTTTTCTATTCTTTTAATTACTGATTTATGGATTGGATTTCACTCAACCCATGGTTGGGAACTGATGATTGATTCGATCTACAATGATTTTGGATTGGCTCATAATGAGCAAATTATATCTGGTCTTGTTTCCACTTTTCCAGTTATTCTAGATACAATTGTGAAATATTGGATCTTCCGTTTTTTAAATCGCGTATCTCCTTCGCTTGTAGTCATTTATCATTCAATGAATGAATGAATGATAAACTTATTTGATTTCCTGATATCAATCAAAAAGTTTTTTCACGTGAAAAAAGGGCATTTTTTATTTTTCTCGTTCTTTATACTTTTCAAGGCCTTCGTCCTGTTTTCGTCGAATTTTTTCAGTACAATGGCAGACTCGTGGATAGGGAACTAGACTAGCTACCTATCTAATTTATTGTAGAAATTCCGGGATCAATGATTGGATCATGCAAAATAGAAATACTTTTTCTTGGGTAAAGGAACAGATGACTCAATTTATTTCTGTATCGATCATGATATATGTAATAACTCGAGCATCTATTTCAAATGCGTATCCCATTTTTGCGCAAAAAAGTTATGAAAATCCGCGAGAAGCAACCGGGCGAATTGTATGCGCCAATTGCCATTTAGCTAATAAGCCTGTGGATATTGAAGTTCCGCAAGCTGTACTTCCTGATACTGTATTTGAAGCAGTTGTTCGAATTCCTTATGATATGCAAGTGAAACAAGTCCTTGCTAATGGTAAAAAAGGAGCTTTGAACGTGGGGGCAGTTCTTATTTTACCCGAGGGATTCGAATTAGCCCCCACCGATCGTATTTCTCCCGAGGTGAAAGAAAAGATAGGAAACCTGTCTTTTCTGAGTTATCGCCCTAATAAAAGAAATATTCTTGTGATAGGTCCTGTTCCAGGTCAAAAATATAGTGAAATTGTCTTTCCCATTCTTTCCCCCGACCCTGCTACAAAGAAAGACGTTAACTTCTTAAAATATCCTATATATGTAGGTGGGAACAGGGGAAGGGGTCAGATTTATCCTGATGGGAGCAAGAGTAACAATACAGTCTATAATGCTACATCCGCGGGTATAGTAAGCAAAATAGTACGTAAAGAAAAGGGGGGTTATGAAATAACCATAGTTGATGCATCGGATGGTCACCAAGCGGTTGATATTATACCTCCAGGGCCAGAACTTCTTGTTTCAGAGGGTGAATCTATCAAGCTTGATCAACCATTAACAAGCAATCCTAATGTAGGGGGGTTTGGTCAGGGAGATGCAGAAATAGTGCTTCAAGATCCATTACGCGTCCAAGGCCTTTTGTTCTTCTTGGCATCTGTTATTTTGGCACAAATTTTTTTGGTTCTTAAAAAGAAACAGTTTGAAAAGGTTCAATTATATGAAATGAATTTCTAGATCCAGAAATTCCTTACCATCAAGTTGATAAAAAGCGCCGAATTCTTGTTGATCAAAAAAATGAAATATGTATTTCTGTAAACTTCCTTAAACCTACTTTGCTTTGTTTTTTGTTTATAGTATTTTTGCGATATCTATGGAATTCATTTCTTGCATTCCATTTTTAGTACTAGGCACTACCCAATAGGTATACAAAAACAAAGGAAGAAGATACAAGACAAGGACTGGATAAATGAAATGAAAGGAACAGTCTAGGAAGGATTATAAATATTCCTAATCTTCTATTCGACACAAGAAAAGGTAGAACTCCTTTTTCTTGTGTCGTCTTGTATCGAAATAATAATGCTTTTTCTCTTGTTCACCAAAGATTAATATTTCTTCTTTTCCGGATATATTGGAAATCTTTTGTTTAGATTCATACATTCATTATTTTAAATAAATAAAAACATAAGAAATAAGAAGTAGTAGACAAATAAAAAGTTTTAGAGTGAGTAAATGGAGCTTCTTCTTCTATTATTCAATTAACTTCCACTTTTAATTTCTATTATTTATTTTTCAATATTACTAAAAATTAAATTGTTTGGTTGAAAAGCGGCGTGGATTAGAATCTATTTTTACGCATACTGAAATGCTTATTTTTTATTTTATCTTTTTTTTTTTTTCTATTTTATATACAATAAGTTTTTATTTGTTTACTATAAGAAATGTAGAAATGATTTGCAGAATATCTCATCCGTTTAAATTATCCATATGATATTGGATTTCCCCCAAAATAGATTGATTCCTTCTTTCTTGTTGCTTCGTAAGATAAGAGTTAATGAGCGCCAGAGTCTCTATTATATATAAATCAATCACTAGAAAAAGCTTCTATTCCATTGTGCAAAAACATCATAAGAAACAAAAGAATAGAGTGGTTTGAAAGATCAGAGAAACAGATCTATTTTAGCATTTATACCAATAGAAAATTTTTATTATGTTGATTGGATAATTTTCCAATTTGTATGTTATGGAATAGACCAAAGTCTCCTGCCGCTCTAAGAGTAACAAAAGAGTAAGAACGCAGCGGTACCTTACCCCTTTTTTGGCAAGGTACCGCCGAGTTCTTACTTTTTCATGTCTACAATTCGGTTCATTTGATTATTACAGAGATGAACCCAACCCAGAATATGAACCGTAAAAGAAAACACCTACTAAACCAATCACAAGAATACCAGCTACAGTACCTATTAGCCAAAGAGGAATCCTTCCAGTAGTATCGGCCATTTCCCCCACTTTCCTCCCCATTTCATCAAGTGGTCATACTATAGACAAAAACAGTCATGGATAATTATGAAGATGATATCCTTCCGAATGGGATAAGAGAATTCCTACTACTCTCTTTCTTTCTCTCAATTGAAGAAATAATTGGAAAATAAAACAGCAAGTACAAAAATGAGTAATAAACCCCAGTATAAACTGGTACGATTCAATTCAACATTTTGTTCATTCGGGTTTGATTGTGTCATAGCTCTATAATTCGAATTTGGTTTATCGTTGGATGAATTGCATTGCTGATATTGATCCCAAAAAAGAAACGGTAGGTACAGCTAATCCGTGAATAGCTAACCATCGCACTGTAAAAATTGGATAGGTTCG